TTTCTTCACTTTCTACACACGTCTTTTTTTCGGAGGTCTACAGCCATTATGTGGCATAGGGGTTACATCCCGTACGAAAGTTAATAGTATACCACTTCTACGAATAGCTCGTAATGCTGCGTCTCTTCCGAGACCGGGACCTTTTATCATGACTTCTGCTCGTTGCATACCTTGATCTACTACTGTACGAATAGCATTTGCTGCGGCAGTTTGAGCGGCAAAGGGTGTCCCTCTTCTCGTACCCTTGAATCCACAAGTACCGGCCGAGGACCAGGAAACCACCCGCCCCCGCACATCTGTAACTGTGACTATGGTATTATTGAAACTTGCTTGAACATGAATAACTCCCTTTGGTATTCTACGTGCACTCTTACGTGAACCTATACGTACATTCCTACGTGAACCAGTTCTCGGTATAGCTTTTGCCATATTGTATCATCTCATAAATATGAGTCAGGAATATATGGATATATCCATTTTATGTCAAAACAGATTTCTTATTTGTACATTGAGCCCTTTAGCGGGTCTGATTATCCTTGTCTTTGTTTATGTCTCGGGTTGGAACAAATTACTATAATGCGCCCCCGCCTACGGATTAGTCGACATTTTTCACAAATTTTTCGAACGGAAGCTCTTATTTTCATATTTGTCATTCCTTATCTTAATTCTTTTTTGGTAGAAAATAAGTTTCTTGCAATTTTGCATCTCGAATCGTATCGAATAAAAATGACCTAATCTTTCGAATCCTTGTTTCGGAGTCGATAAATTATACGTCCTCTGGTTGAATCATAACGACTTACTTCAATTTTGACTTTATCTCCTGGCAGTATCCGTATAAAACTACGTCGGATCTTTCCTGAAACGTAACCTAGAATCAGATCTTCATTATCTAACCGAACTCGGAACATGCCATTGGGAAGCGATTCAGTAATTAAACCTTCATGAATCCATTTTTGTTCTTTCATTTCAGGTAAAGCCCCCCTGAAGTATCAATTAATGGAGGAAAGACGATATTAGACAACTCACCCCCTTTCTTTTTTTTTTTACAAATAGGAAGAGGTTTCGGATCCCATTTGGATATTAAATGGATTACCATATATAACACAAAATTTCTCCACCGATTCGTTCTAGTCGAGCCTCCCGGTCTGTCATTATACCCCGAGAAGTAGAAAGAATTACAATTCCCATCCCACCTAAAATTCTAGGAATTCGTTGAGAGTTAGAATAGATTCGTAAACCGGGTCTACTGATCCGTTTTAAATTTAAAAAATTTCTATAGGGTCTTTTCCCATTCCTTCTATGTCGAAGGGTTAAAACCAAAAAATATTTGTTTTTTTCTCGATGTTTTCTGACGTTTTCGATAAAACCCTCTCGGAAAAGTATTTTAACAATATTTTCGGTAATATTAGTAGATGCTATGCGAACAACTCTTTTTCTATCCATATCAGCATTTCGTATAGAGGTTATTATCTCAGCAATAGTGTCTCTACCCATGATGAACTAAAATTATTGGTGTCTCAAAATTGGATATAATCAACATGTTTTTCTTTTTTTTTTTTTATTGATTTATGAATAGGAATTTTGCAAGGTATATGCGTGAGACACAATCTACGAATTAATCTAGTTCTTAATCTATTTCTTTCAAATACCCCAAAGATATCACGATCTCATTTTATTTTATAATACCTCGGGAGCTAATGAAACTATTTTAGTAAAATTCAATTGTCTCAATTCACGGGGGATTGCCCCAAAAATTCGAGTTCCTTTTGGATTTCCTTCTTGATCAATCACAACTGCAGCATTGTCATCATATCGTATTATCATACCGCTGTCACGTTTTAGTTCTTTACAGGTACGAACAATTACAGCTCTCACTACTTCTGATTTTTCTAGGGGCATATTTGGTACTGCTTCTTTAATCACAGCAACAATAACGTCACCAATATGAGCATATCGACGATTACTAGCTCCTATGATTCGAATACACATCAATTCTCGAGCCCCGCTGTTATCCGCTACATTTAAATGGGTCTGAGGTTGAATCATATCAAATTTTTTGTTTATTCTTCCAATGCAAAGGATGAAGAAAATAAAAGAAATATTGTTTGTCCCAAAAAAAGAAACCTGCGTTTTTGTTTCATCCCTAAGATTCATCTCTGTCGGTTCTATATTTTTATCCCGAAATAATAAATTGAGTTCGTATAGGCATTTTAGATGCTGCTATTAAAATAGCCCTTCTAGCTATATTTTCGGTTACTCCACCCATTTCATATAGTATTCGCCCCGGTTTAACAACAGCTACCCAATATTCAGGGGATCCTTTCCCCGAACCCATACGTGTTTCAGCAGGTCTTACTGTAACTGGTTTGTCTGGAAATATACGGACCCATATTTTTCCACCACGGCGTGCATTTCGTGTCATTGCTCGTCGACCTGCTTCGATTTGTCTAGATGTGATCCAAGCAGGTTCAAGTGCCTGAAGAGCATATTTACCGAAACAAATATGATTCCCTCGATAAGATATTCCCTTCATTCTTCCTCTATGTTGTTTACGGAATCTAGTTCTTTTGGGGTTATAGTTGATGGTTGTTTCAGAATTCCATCTCTACTACAGAACTGGACGTGAGAGTTTCTTCTCATCCAGCTCCTCGCGACTAAAAGGATTCAAAATTGAATTTCAATTAATTTGAATAGATATTTGAATAGATAAGATATTAGTAGATATTAGAACATTTTTATAAAAAAAAATGTTTCTAATGTGCTAATAAATCTTGATTTTCTTTTGTCCTTTATCCAAAAAAAAGAAAGTTTTCGCGGGCGAATATTTACTCTTGCAATCTCTATTTCAGTCGTAGCACTTGCTCATGACTTCTCAGAATAGATGAATTGATTTCCGGTTCATTTCGCCATCCCGACTAGTGAATCAGTAAGATTCATTTGTTCAATAAAATCTTTTGCATTCACAGGTTACATCGTTCCCACCGCTTCGTATTTAATGGTTAGGTCAGAATTCTACAACGGAGCTCATAATCTAATTTATTCTTGAGTCAACCTTCTTAGTCTTTATTGGCTCGAAGCTCTTGATTTTTTTCTTCTATAACTATAAGAAGGATTCATTTAATGTTTCATTATGGATGAATCAATTAGTATTGATGCTTTATTACATTGTCTTTTATGAGATGACTCATAGACCTTACATATTGGAATTCTATAATTCTATATCATTGATATTCTTTTTCTTTCTTTCTCTCATCCTTCCATTTATCCACACCTTTCTTCTGTATTTTGCTTTCAACTTAGAATTCAAGTTTATTCAAAAAAAATTCAGTTGCTACAAAGATATGATCGATTTCTCATATCTTGACTGGGTCTTTAGATCCAGATAATACGAAGTGATGAGTTGGTTTTCATACTACCGGGCTGGTCTTTTTTGAATCCTAACCCTAAAAAAACCAACGAGTCACACACTAAGCATAGCAATTATATGAAAAGTTCAATCGAATTTTTATTCAACCCTATAGAATTAAGAATTAGAATTGCTTGCGTTGATTGGCCAGAAAAAGAATTAAAGTTTTCTTATTCTTCTTCCTTGTCTATAAAAATCCAAATTTTGATGCCTAATACCCCATAGATAGTCCGAACTGTATAGCAACAATAATCAATTTTAGCTCGAATAGTTTGTAGGGGAACTCTACCCTCTCTGATCCATTCGACACGTGCAATTTCTTTTCCGTCGATACGACCTGCAATTTGTACTTGAATTCCTTTTGTATCTGCTTGTTCAGTTAATTCAATAGCTTTTTTCATTGCTTTTCGAAATGAAACTCTATTCTTTAATTGTCCGGCTATAAATTCCGCAAGAATATTAGGGTTTCCGTAAGGTTTTGCAATTCTTGTGATAGCAATGTTAAGTTTTCGGTTCACATAATGAAATTCTTTTTGTAGATTCATCTGTAATTCTTCGATTCCTTGCGGTTTACTTTCGATTAATAACTTTGGGAATCCCATAAAGATTATGACCTGGATCAAATCGATTCTTTTTTGAATCTCTATACGTGCAATTCCCTCGGCGCCGGAGGATATTCTCATATTTTTTTGTACATAATTTTTGATAAAATCTCTTATTTTTTGATCTTCTTGTAGACCCTCAGAATAATTTTTTGGTTGTGCAAACCAAAGAGAATGATGACTTTGGGTTGTACCAAGTCTGAAACCAAGTGGATTTATTTTTTGTCCCATACTACCCCACTACTATACATATCGTGATATACCATAGTTGTCTTTTTCCATCTAGGTTTTTTTAACGAATATAGTGATACAAATTCATATTCATCTAAAGATATATCTTTCACTACAATAGTTATATGGCAGGTAGTTCTTTTTATCGCATAGCTACGTCCTCGAGCTCGAGGTTTTAATTTCTTCGCGGTAGTACCTTCGTTAACCTCAGCTTTACTAATTATTAAATTGGCTTCGTCGGAACCCAGAATGGAACCAGCATTTGTTGCTGCAGAATAAACCAATTTAAAAATTGGATAACATGCTCTATAGGGCATGAGTTCTAGTATCATAAGTGTTTCCTCATAGGAACGTCCGCGAATTTGATCAATTACTCTTCTTGCTTTGTCTGCAGATATAGATATATGTCGACCTAACGCGTATACTTCCGTTTTTTTCTTCCGTATGCTACCTAGCGGACGCAGAGGAGGGTAGTCTTCCGTTTTTTTCCTGTTTAGTATCCTATTTAAAAAATTTGACATAAGGTTTCTCTCCTACTAATGAATCATAAGTATCTATCCAGATTTTTTTAAGATGAGATTAACGACGAGATTTATTATCACTTTTTGCATGTCCTCGGAAATTTAAAGTAGGTACAAATTCTCCCAATTTGTGACCTACCATACGATCTGTTATATAAATAGGCAAATGCTCCTTACCATTATGAATAGCAATCGTATGGCCGATCATTGTGGGTATAATGGTAGATGCACGGGACCAAG